GTGTAGTTTATGCTCTTCTATAATTCAATAGGATCGAGCTCTTGAAACTAGAAAGTTCGACCCTCTAGTTATTAGTTATTGATAGAACTAAAAAAGATTTCTTTTTTTTTCATAAAAAATTTCTCATTTATATTATTTCCTAAAAGTGAAAAAATGGATTTTATCAATGAACACAAAATATACCCCTTTTTATTACTCAAAACTGACACATTATTCGGACAAAAAATTCCAGGCTTTTGTCGGTTGGGTTGAAAGAGACAGATATATGGGAAATTAATATATTAATTAGATTAATTCAGAGAAATAAGAAGTCAGAAAGTTACACAAAAAGTTTTCAAAATAAATGAATAAATTAGTTCCAACGATGTATTAATTTTAACTAAAGATTTTTTAGTTACCCTTCTTTGATATTTATATATATATTTATATTACTTTTAGTTACCCTTCTTTATATATATATATATTACTTTTAGTTACCCTTCTTTATATATATATATATATAGAAAAACTTCGGTTGTTGTAATTGTGACAAATAGGTTGATGGGGAAAAAAGACTCCCCACCCACCAACCCCCCAAAACAAGAAAATATAATAAAACAGGGCTCAAGCCTTGTATCTTGTCTTTATTCTTTTTTCAAAAGTTTTTTATAATTTACTAACCACCCCCTAAACCGAAGAATTCTTATTATATATATTATATCCTATCAGCGAAGCGAGTTATAGTTCATATTGATTAGCTACAAACAACAGGTTTTTAAATTTCCTATTAAGAATGAAATGGGCCTATTTTTTGATTCAGATTATTCCAATGTTTTATTTTATGACTTATTTGTTTGTCGCACAAAAAAACTTTTTGAGTTTCCGGTAGAAAGGGATTTCCCTAATGACAACGCTTTTAAGGCTGCCCAATATCCTTTCCCTTTCCAAATATTTTTACGAATACGCTTTTTTGATATAGAAGTACGTTTTTTTGGAACTGCCATTTAAAAATTAAGAGGTTACTCGTTGTTATAGTTGGATGTGAAAGACATCTATTGGTCAAAAAGAATCTATTCATTATCTAGTTATTCTCTAGATAATATTATATTATCTTCAGAAAACAAAAAAAAATATAGATAAAAGATATGCGAAAATCGTACAAAATCTTACTATAAAAATAGCATTTAATTTTTTTTTTCAACAAAAAGTTTTTCTATATACATAGAATATTCGTAAGAAAGACTCGTTTTATTGATTCGTATCTTTATCTTTATTTGTTGTTCTTTATGATTCACATCTATTTCTATAGAATCCGCTGTTGTACTATAGAAATATAATTTGGTGAGACAAAGAATCTAAAAAAGACCTTCCTTTTTGAGCTCTGTCCATTTTTTTTTCTACATTTCATTTATACAGAATAAAAAACACCGAAGGATTTTAGAACCCTTTAAGAACCCATTGCCTTATGAAAACTTTAATTTTTTCTATTAATTGGTCAAACTTGAGGAAAGAATACTCCCAAATTCCATTTTTTAATTAGAATCAAACTAATCATTAAAGTAATTAATCTGTTAAAAGATACATGGTTTGGTAAAAGAAATCTTAGTGATTTTTTTTTATTAATTTGATTTTACCCCCTTTTGATAAATAGAAAAATAAATCTTATATAAAATGTTAGATATTATAGCGTTTCCTATAAATGTTTTTTATTGAAATGGAAAATAATCAATCAATTTCATAATGAAACTAGTTAATGATTTGGAACAAACTAACTAAAAAGCGAGATTAGTACAAATTTTTTAACTTAGTGAATCCTATGATTCATATCGATTCATATCAGAATCAAGTACTTTTTTTATTGTAATTTTTTATCCTTACTTTATGAATATAAAGTCATCTAATAATTATGAATATAAAGTAATCTAATAATAATGAAAATTTCCATTTTCGTTATTTTAAGAAAATCTTAGTTAATATCGCTTTTTAGGAACAAGTTGGTCATATCATTTGCCCAATTGTAACTTCTTTATTTTAATATTTGAAGTATTTTGGAAAGACTCAGAATAAGTAAGAATATATAAAATTCGAAAATTATCTTTAAGTTAGTACATCTCTTGATTTTTTTTTATTGACCCCTTTTGTTTTGAAATTGAAAGGGGGTAGGATCCGGTAAATCGGAAACAATTAATTAAGAATAAAAAAGTTTTTTATGGAACAGACATATCAATATGCGTGGATAATACCTTTACTTCCACTTCCAGTTCCTATGTTAATAGGAGCGGGACTTCTTCTTTTTCCGTCGTCAACAAAAAGTCTTCGCCGTATGTGGGCTTTTCAAAGTGTTTTTTTGTTAAGTATAGTCATGATTTTTTCGATCAATCTGTCTATTCAGCAAATAAATGGCAGTTATATCTATCAATATGTGTGGTCTTGGATCATCAATAATGATTTTTCTTTAGAATTAGGTTACTTGATCGACCCACTTACTTCTATTATGTCAATATTAATCACTACTATTGGAATTATGGTTCTTATTTATAGTGATAATTATATGTCTTATGATCAAGGATATTTGAGATTTTTCGCTTATATGAGTTTTTTCAGTACTTCTATGTTAGGATTAGTTACTAGTTCTAATTTGATACAAATTTATATTTTTTGGGAATTGGTCGGAATGTGTTCATATCTATTAATAGGGTTTTGGTTCACACGGCCTGTTGCGGCAAATGCTTGCCAAAAGGCATTTGTAACTAATCGTGTTGGGGATTTTGGTTTATTATTAGGAATTTTAGGTTTTTATTGGATAACAGGGAGTTTCGAATTTCGAGATATATTCAAAATATTCAATAACTTGATTTCTAATAATCATAATGAAGTCAATTTTTTATTTGTTACTTTGTGTGCCGTTCTATTATTTGCCGGCGCGGTTGCTAAATCTGCACAATTTCCCCTTCATGTATGGTTACCGGATGCCATGGAGGGGCCTACTCCTATTTCGGCTCTTATACACGCTGCTACTATGGTAGCCGCGGGCATTTTTCTTGTAGCTCGGCTTTTTCCTCTTTTCATAGTCATCCCTCACATAATGAATTTCATCTCTTTGGTAGGAGTAATAACAATACTATTCGGAGCTACTTTTGCCCTTGCTCAAAAAGACATTAAGAGAGGTTTAGCCTATTCCACAATGTCTCAATTGGGTTATATGATGTTAGCTCTAGGTATGGGGTCTTATCGAAGTGCTTTATTTCATTTGATTACTCATGCTTATTCGAAAGCATTATTGTTTTTAGGATCTGGATCCGTTATTCATTCAATGGAAACTCTTGTTGGATATTCTCCAAATAAAAGTCAGAATATGGTTTTTATGGGGGGTTTAACAAAGCATGTCCCAATTACCAAAATTGCTTTTTTATTAGGTACACTTTCTCTTTGTGGTATTCCGCCTCTTGCTTGTTTTTGGTCCAAAGATGAAATTCTTAACGATACTTGGTTGTATTCACCAATTTTCGCAATAATAGCTTGGTTTACAGCGGGATTAACCGCATTTTATATGTTTCGAATCTATTTACTTACTTTTGAAGGACATTTAAACGTTCATTTTCAAAATTATAGTGGCAAAAAAAATACCCCCTTCTATTCAATATCTCTATGGGGTAAAGAAGATTCGAAAATAATTAACAAAAATTTTCGTTTATTAACGTTATTAACAATGAAAAATCATGAGATTGCTTATTTTTTTTCAAAAAAAACGTATCGAATTGATCAGAATGCAAGAAGCATCACACAACCTTTTATTACTATTACCCGTTTTGGAAATAAGAAGTTTTTTTCGTATCCTTATGAATCAGATAATACTATGTTATTTCCTATACTTGTATTGGTTCTATTTACGTTGTTCGTTGGATCCCTAGGAATTCCTTTCAATCAAGAAGGAGCGTATTTGGACATATTATCAAAATGGTTAACTCCGTCTATAAACCTTTTACATAAAAATTTAAATAATTCAATAGATTGGTATGAATTTTTGAAAGATGCTCTTTCTTCAGTTAGTATAGCTCTTTTTGGAATATTTATAGCCTTCTTTTTATATAAACCTGTTTATTCATCTTTGCAAAATTGGGACTTAATTAACTATTTTGTTAAAACTGGTCCTAAAAGAATTCTTTTGGACAAAATAATAAATGGTATATATGATTGGTCATATAATCGTGGTTACATAGATGCTTTTTATGCAAGATTCTTTATTGGGGGAATAAGAGGGTTGGCCAAGTTAACTTCTTTTTTTGATAGACGAGTAATTGATGGAATTACTAATGGAGTTGGTGTTTTGAGTTTCTTTGTAGGCGAAGGTATCAAATCTATAGGTGGCGGGCGCATCTCTTCTTATCTTTTCTTGTATTTCTTTTTTGTATCAATTTTTTTATTAATTTACTACTTTTTGGATTTTTATCTATAATTTATATCTATATAATCTATATATCTATCCAACCCATCGAGGGACTTTTTTACTGATTTCTTTTATTACAAATTTTTGTTTTGTTTTTTGACCATTAGGGCTAGTTAGAATTGTATTCAATAAAAATTTGTAAAATTTGGCTCTTTTTTCTGAACCAATCCTTCCTTGTTCTTTTTCTGAAAATAAAGAGAGGCCCTTCCAATTTAAACTCGATCCCGATTCTCTATCAAATTTACTGATTAAAGTAAATAAATGACGATTTTCCGTTGAAAAAGTTTTTTTATCAAATCGGTCTATTTTCTGTTCAAACTCTTGGTAATCAGTATCAGGAAGAAGGATACTATGAATCTTATTAATTTCCATTGTCTCTATGAAATTTTCTAACAAAATTTTATTTATGATTGAAGGTGAAATTTTGTTTTTGATTGTTCCCCGATATAACCCATTCAAAATGGGATCATACATTTTAGGCAAGTAATCTTTTCTAGTCTTATCATTACACAATCTAGTACTTTTTTCGAGTATATCTAGAGAAAAAAATCCCGTATCTAGAGCCTCAATTCTA